TTCTTATATCCCATAAGATTAGATTCGATTGTAAAGAAAATATTTTTTGACCCTTGGGGGGGTCTTGTGTACATATAGTATGCAAAAATTATGTCCAATTTTACCCGATCTTACTCAATGAATCTCTTGTAACTGTCCATAGGAGAAAGAATAGTAGGGATGGCAGGATTTGAACCCGCGACATTTTGTACCCAAAACAAACGCGCTACCAAGCTGCGCTACATCCCTTTTTAAGATTGTTGTACAGTGTCATTGTACAAAATCCATGTCTTGTTTTCTACATCGTTCGTTTTTAACCTATTTTTCCTCTACCTTACTACCTTTACTACCTATATAATATATATATTAGGTAGAATTAGGTATAATGTTCTTGTCATTTTTTTTTTTTTTAGTTTCATATAATCATATGTTTAATCTAATTTTTTTATTATTTATAATTATATTAATTTCTAATTATTCTAATTATATATTATTATATATTATATAAATTATATATTCAAAAATAAATTATATATTCAAAAATAAATATGAAAATTTAAATATTAAAATAAAATAAAAAAATAATTATAAATAATTAATATGAAAATTAAATAATTAAAATATTTAAAATCTAAAAATATATTATTATTATATTAATATTATAAATTAATATTATAATATTTAATATTAAATTAGAATTATAATAATATTTACTATAACGTAATTAACTTAATATAACTAATATCTAACTAATATAACATAAACATATATATTATTAACATATCAACAATATATAATATATAACATAACATATATATAATATAATAATAATCATATAACATATATATAATATAATAATAATATATAATTATATAAATATATAATTAATAATAATATATATAATATAATAATAAATAATATAATATTTATAATTATAATATAATAATATAATATAAATATATTATAATATAATAATAATATAATATAAATATATAATATATAATAATAAATATATAATATAAATATAATATAATAATAATATAATGATTAATAATAAAGAAAAAAATTTAAAATAAATAAATATCAAAGAAGAAGGAGGATTTAAAATGCGAGATATAAAAACATATCTCTCCACGGCACCTGTGCTAACCACTCTATGGTTTGGGTCTTTAGCGGGTCTATTGATAGAAATTAATCGTTTATTTCCAGATGCCTTGTCATTCCCCTTTTTTTAATTCTAATTGAATTCTTGTCTTGTATTGATATGTGAAGAAATGAAGAAGATTTGAGATACCATTCCACGTAACATGGCTTCAATTTAGATCCCCTTTTCTTTAGGATAGGAAAAAAAAGTGTATCGAACCTCAGTCAAAATACAGTGAATCTACGATATAATTTGGGATAAAAGAAATAGAAATGTGGATTAGGAATTAGGATAGGAAAGGAATAATTCCTAGTTAGAAAAAATTGTATTACTTAATTATTACTATATTTAATATTCTTATATTAATATTAATGAACTTCTATTAATGAATATGACTCTCTTTCTTTATTGTTTTAGATTATAGTACTTCGAAGTCATTCGACTTCTAATAATAATAATATTTTTAAATTCCATCTCTAGTTAGTAAATATATATTTTTTATTTTATTTTGTTTTTGGTTCGGATCAAAAACAAAAATGAGGAGAGTTAAAAAGTGAAGTCGATCCAAAATGAAAAGGAGGTCCATGGCCAAGGGTAAAGATATCAGAATTATAGTGATTTTGGAATGTATCAGTTGTGTTCGAAAGGGTGTCAATAAAGAATCGCCGGGCTTTTCTAGATATATTACTCAAAAGAATCGACACAATACACCCAATCGATTAGAATTGAGAAAATTTTGTCGCTATTGTCAAAAATATATGATTCATGGGGAAATAAAGAAATAGATGGAACAGAATGCATGTGTGATTTTTCCAAGGAGCGGGAAGAGTAAGAACTTGACATCTTCACATAGATAATACAAACCAAATCCTATTTTGGTCGGATCTTAAATGAATAAAAAAAAGTAGAATTGTATTTTCTAGATTATTTTATTTATATTTATATTCTAATTATTTAATTATTATTATATTATTATAATTCTAAATTATTAAATTATATTAAATTATAATTATAAATTATATATTATATATTTATATATATTTATATATTAAGAATATTATTATTATATAATTATATATAAGATATAAGTATAAGAAATAAACAAACAAGGAATAAGCAAACCATGGATAAATACAAACAACCTTTTCGTAAATACAAGCGATCTTTTCGTAGGCGTTTACCCCCAATTGGATCGGGGGATCGAATCGATTATAGAAACATGAGTTTAATTAGTCGATTTATTAGTGAACAAGGAAAAATCTTATCTAGACGGATGAATAGGTTGACCTTGAAACAACAACGATTAATTACTATTGCTATAAAACAAGCTCGTATTTTATCTTCGTTACCTTTTCGTAATAATGAGAAACAATTGGAGAGAGGGGAGTCGATCCCTAGAACTACAGGTCCTAGAACCAAAAATAAATAGACATACTCCTCAAAACTCCAATAGGAACTCAAGCTCAGATTAATGTTTTGCTCGAAAAACCTAGAATCCCGAGTTGATTCTTGTGTTATAAAATGTTATAAAAAAGGAAAAATGGGTAATAAATTTTTTTTTGAAAGATGCTCGTTTATTTCAAATCTTAATTTCTTTTTCTTCTATCTTCCCGGAGAATGGACTCCGGGAAATTCTGTTTCAATCATTCTTGTTTCCTGTATAGTATATTCTTATATTCTATTAAGATTCTTTTATTCCTTTATTTGTATTTGATTGATTAATGATTTTATTTGAAATCATATCAAAACAAATCTTATTTGATAGGACTATTTGCACAAGTATTTTACGATTCAGAAGCAATTGTTTCTTGTACAGATTGTGTATGAATCTACTATAACTATAGGATACCATATCCTCACGAGTTACTGCATTTATCCGAGTGATCCACAAACGACGAAAATCTCTCTTTTTCCTGCTCCTATCTCGATGAGAGGAACCCAAAGCTCTCATTCTTTGTTGAGTACTCGTTCGAGTAAGTCTTGAATGAGCCCCTATAAAGGTTGAGACAAATAGACAAATTTTTTTTCGACGTCTTCGAGCTGTATATCCCCTTTTAACTCTGGTCATTAAATCAAATGAAACTTTCTTGAATAACTAATGTATTTATCTTCTTTCAGTCATACTTTTCCTCCGGTCGATTAATAACAAAACGGATTTTTCCGATATATAAAATATAAATTCCAATGGCTTTTGCTACTATGACCTTCCCGACCACAATTTTTACTTCCGGGTATCTTGCCTGGAAATAAGAAATTCTACTGCTGCTAAATAGTGGGTTTCCTCGTTTCTATGGCAACTTTTTAAACGGTGAGGTCCTCTCTATACACCGGAGCCTCTTCTTTACATTTCATCGAATTTTATTGTGAACTTGTATAGTTCACACTCTTTGGCTCTACCCCATCCTTTTTTCAATTAGAATTATTTTTTTTTTCTAATTATAATTAGAAAGTAATAGTCCTTTTCACAAAAAAGCTATCCATACAGTGACGGCATTTAATTCTGTAAAGTAAAAGTTGGCTAGGTAGCTGACCCTGTTAGTCCGTTTTTTTTTCAAGAATAAGAATAGGAGCATAACCCTTTTGCTTCTTATAAGACTATTTCCTCCGCTTAATGGATAACTATTTGCTACCAATGGAGAATTGCTTCTCATCTAAAACGGAGTGATTGGATTTGCACCAATAGAAACCATAAATTACATTACATAATATAATAGGTAAATGATAGATCCTCATTTTTAGATAGTTATTTAGATAGTAAATTAAATGGCGGTCTTTCACTCTATCTATCCTATTCATTGGTAGTGTTCATTGATACTGGAAAAATTTTTTTCATTTCTTCAAACTCATGATCTGAACTGAACGAGTCGCACATACACCCTAGTACATGTTCCTCGACGCTGAGGACATCCTCGAAGAGCGGGGGATTTCGTGACATTTCTTATTGGCTGTCTTGCGTTTCTAATAAGTTGTTTAATGGTTGGCATGTCGTGTCTATATAATCTCATTCTAGATAGAATAGAGTGGGTTGGCTTAGATCGATCTTAACCTGATGGTTGATGATTATGAAAGATTTCTATTCACTATCAAATCACGGAAAATTCTAATTTTGAAATGGAATTCTATATTTATATAAATATAAAATCTCCAGTATTCTCATCTTCGACCGCTACAAGATCAACGATGCCATGAGCTTGGGCTTCTGTTGCTGACATAAAAACATCCCTTTCCATGTCTTCGGATATAACCCATAAAGGGTTGTACGTTCTTTGTACATAAACTTTTGTGAGGTTTTCGCGAATCTTCAACAGTTCTTCTGCTTCCAGGATAAATTCCCCTGCTTGTGCCTCATAAAAAGAACTAGCAGGTTGGTGAATCATAACCCTGATGATATTGATATAACATCATGAACGATTCTTCTATGCGTATCTCGCACGATTTGATTAAAGTAAGGGGGAATCAAAATAACAAGAAGAAATTAAACAACCGTACGGGCATATTTTGTACATTGCATACGGCTCTGTAATGGAATTTCTTTTTTCTTCCTTTCCTTTTGCAATAGAATTTCTTCTATCGAAAAGAAGAAATATAACTCATATGATCCAAATGTTTAGATGATCCATTTACCACCCTTCCTTTCGTAGTAGTAAAGAAAAATACTATGATGGTTCTGTTGCTTTATTTTACTTTATTATATATTTATTATATTATTTATTTATTATATATAATTTATCTATTTTATATAATTCTATTTTATATAATTTATAATTTTAGAATTTATCTATTTATCTTGTCTGTGGTTTAGCAATCCCAAAGTTTCTTTTTGATACGATCCAAGAAGGATAAAATAAATTTTTCCATTTTTTTTGACTCTTTCTCTGATAACATAAAGATAAGAAAGAGACTTCTGGTGTGGAAGAAAAATGGTTTGTGACGCTGAAATTAACTCTTGACACATAAGATCAAGATCCAATTGGTAATAACCCTTCTTTTTCATACTATTATCTCAATACAAAATCTCATGTTAGGAAAAAACAATAATGGTTTGCTCATATCGAACTCGAAGTGCCATGCTATTATTACTTATTCTTTTTTTTTTTTTTTATTATTATTTGATTCATATTCGATAGAGCGAAGGCATAGTCTTCTTTTTTTTTTATAAAAAAACTCATTGGCGCCAAGCGTGAGGGAATGCTAAACGTTTGGTAATTTCTCCTCCGACCAAAATGAAAGATCCCATTGAAGCTGCTAATCCCATGCATATTGTATGTACATCGGGTACCACAAATTGCATAGTGTCATAAATGGCTATTCCTGGTATTACCCATCCGCCTGGAGAGTTTATAAACAAATAAAGATCCCTAGTAGCATCTTCTATGCTGAGATATACCATGAGACCAGCAAGTTGATTCGAGATCTCGCTATCAACCTCTTGGCCTAAAAAAAGTAGTCTTTCTCGATGAAGTCGGTTGATTAGGGCAAAATTGTATCCCTGTGTAACCGTACGTGCACCTTTGGATGCATACGGTTCAAAAGAGAAAAAAATCAATGTGTCGATTCCAGTCTTATTTCTTTTTTTTTTTCTAACTGTTTTTCTAATGAAGCGTTTTGCTTTTCTTCCATTTTTTTTTTTTTAACATGAGTTTTGGCCTCCTTCCCGTTCCCTATATTCTATAATGTATAAAAAGTAAAAAAAAAAAAGAATTTTCGTAACTTATTGAACTAACTTCTCATTGATGTATTGTTTCATAAAAATTCAAATCACGATGTAATTTTCTTGTTCCTGAATGGGTCCTTTCAATTATTTTAGGTTTTTGTTCTACTCCGGGGGAATATTTGCCCGAATTATATTTGCACATATAGGGCAAATGATTTCAGTACTGCTTATTTTTTTTTTTCAATTCGTTTCATACCTTTACCCAAACGATTCCATGTATTCATCATAGTACTTGTTAGACAGTTTGAGATTATCTCTATAGTAAGGCTAAGAATAGCCTATGATACAAGTGGTAATTATATCGTGTAATCGTATCGTATAGATCATATAGTATTATATATATATATAATAATATATAATAATATATAATATAATAATATATAATAATAATTAATAAATAATTTAATAATTAATTAATAATTAAATTAAATAATTATATTATATTATATTTATTATATTTAAATATTTTAATTTAATATTACTACATTTACTACTACATTTACATCAATATTTATATTACTACAATTACACTCCCATTCTAGTACTTTACTCTTACCATTCCCAATTTGGTATTCTATGAGCGGAGCCTGTATACTTTAATTTTCTCAGTCCAAGTAAACCATCAATTAGAATAATTGATAATATTGATCCCCAATAGGAATTGATCTAATTGTGCTTCACGCTCCGAATTTTTGATGGTTCAATCAATACAATATTGAATTGAATATATATCTATTGGATTGGGCGAAACAGAGAATACTCGATCGGGGGAGGTAACGGGGAAATCCCATATGACCAATATGTCTAACAAGTCGCACTATAAGTCAACCCAAACAGCATCTTCCTCTCCAGGACTCCGAAAAGGCACTTTTGGAACACCAACGGGCATTAAAATAAAGAAAAAATGAAGTACTATACTTTAACTTTAATATGGAAACGTAACAAAACAATGGCTTTATTGTTTTCATCATTTTTTATCTTTATTTCTTAAATTAATAAAAAATTATTAATTATTAAAATTAATAATTACATTACATATAATTTATATTTTATATTTATTATATTTAATTTATTATATTATTTATATTATTATTATATTTATATTTTATATATATTTAAATATATTTATATATATATGTATATATATGTATTATATATACCATGTATATATACTATGTACTATGATGTACTATGATACATGACAGAATATTATAAATATTATATTTATATATTATATATTTATTATATTTATTAGAATATAGAATATAGATTTATATATCATAGTCATAGTAGATATAATCTAGTGTATATAGATTATAATGATTATAATATTATAATATAGATATAGACTTTATATATAGACTGGAAGTCTCATAGAGGAAGGCAGAATGAATAAATAAAAATTGGAACTAACGGATCGATCGGATCGGACAATTGTTCGAATGATTTCAAATGATAAAGATAAACAAGTATCTATGTATTCTTTTCCCCAAACAAAATACTCCCATTGCGTATTGGTACTTATCGGGTATAGAATAAGATCTGTTTCTCTTTGTTATTATTAAATATATATTATTAAATATAAACAGAATTGTTCTTTTATATTTCTATTTCCTTGAAGATAAAAGAAGGGAATACAAATAAATATTAATCCCTTTTCTAC